GACAAAATCAAGGAACTACTAGTACGTTATTGAATAGAAATAAGGAATTCCAATCTTCGATAATTTTATCATCACCTAATTGTTTTCGAATGGGTCCATTCAACACTATAAAATATAACAATGTGATAAAAGAAAGAATTCAAAGAGATCCTCTCCTTTTACTTAGGAATTCGCTGGGCCCTTTAGGAACAGCTCTTCAAATTTCGACTTTTTCTTATTATTTATTTTACCATTGTATAACTCATAATCATATCTCATTAACTAACTATTTGAAACTTGAGCTTGACAATTTAAAACGGACTGTTCAAGTAATTCAAAGTAAATATTATTTAATGGATGAAAAGGGGGGAGTTTATAATCCCAATCCGTGCAGTAACATCATTTTGAACCCATTCAACTTGAATTGGGATTTTCTTCATCATAATTATGATGAAGAAAGATCCACAATAATTTGCTTGGGACAGCTTATTTTTGAAAATCTATGTATAGCCAAAAACGGACCACACCTAAAATCGGGTCAAGTTATAATTGTTCAAGTCGACTCGCTAGTAATAAGATCCGCTAATCCTTATTTGACCACTCCAGGAGCAACTCTTCATGGTCATTATGGAAAAATCCTTTGCGAAGGCGATACATTAGTTACATTTATATATGAAAAATCAAGATCTGGTGATATAACCCAGGGCCTGCCAAAAGTGGAACAAGTGTTAGAAGTGCGCTCAATTGATTCAATATCGATGAACCTAGAAAGAAGAGTTGACGGTTGGAACGCGCGTATAACACGAATTCTGGGAATTCCTTGGACATTTTTGATTGGTGCTGAGCTAACTATAGTGCAAAGTCGGATCTCTCTGGTTAATAAGATCCAAAAGGTTTATCGATCTCAGGGGGTACAGATCCATAATAGACATCTAGAAATTATTGTACGTCAAATAACATCAAAGGTGTTGGTTTCCGAAGATGGAATGTCTAATGTTTTTTTACCTGGAGAACTTATTGGATTGTTGCGAGCGGAACGAGCAGGACGCGCTTTGGAAGAAGCGATTTATTACCAAGCCATATTATTGGGAATAACTCGAGCATCTCTTAATACTCAAAGTTTCATATCTGAAGCTAGTTTTCAAGAAACTGCTCGAGTTTTAGCAAAAGCTGCTCTCAGGAGTCGTATCGATTGGTTGAAAGGTTTGAAAGAGAATGTTGTTCTAGGGAGTATGATACCCGTTGGTACCGGATTCAAAGGATTAATGCGCTTTTCACGGCAACATAATACCATTTATTTGAAAACAAAAAAGAATAATTTATTTTGGGGGGAAGTGAGAGATATTTTGTTCTACCACAGAGAATTTTTTGATTCTTCCTCTTTCATTTCAAGGAATTTGCATGATCCCTCAGAAAAATCCTTTATTTATAGGATTTCATAATTCCTAAGTTTTCACTATTTTTGGTCATATGCACAGGGTTTGTTACTATTAATAATATAGTAGTAATGTAATAAAGATACTAACGAATAGAAGAATATTATTAACGGCTTAGCTCGTGTAGAAACGGAAAATCTCCGGTAAAAGAATAAGGTTCCATCGGAACAATTTTGTTCAGGATACCTCGTCTCTCTTTTTTTTTAATAAGACAAGAAGAGAGAGAGAGAAGGCGTAGGAGAAATGACACGAAGATATTGGAACATTAATTTGAAAGAGATGATGGAATCCGGAGTTCATTTTGGTCATGGTACTAGAAAATGGAATCCGAGAATGGCACCTTATATCTCTGAAAAACGTAAAGGTATTCATATTACAAATCTTACTAAAACTGCCCGTTTTTTATCAGAAGCTTGTGATTTAGTTTTTGATGCAGCAAGTCAGGGAAAACAATTTTTAATTGTTGGTACCAAAAATAAAGCAGCTGATTCAGTAGCACGAGCTGCAATACGGGCTCGGTGTCATTATGTTAATAAAAAATGGCTCGGTGGTATTTTAACGAACTGGGCCACTACAGAAACGAGACTTCATAAGTTCAGAGACCTTAAAATCGAACAAAAGACGGGGGGGCTCACCCGTCTTCCGAAAAGAGATGCGGCCGTGTTGAAGAGACAGTTATCCCACTTGCAAACATGTTTGGGTGGGATTAACTATATGACGGGGTTACCAAATATTGTAATAATCGTTGATCAGCAAAAAGAATATACAGCTCTCCGAGAATGTATCATTTTGGGAATTCCAACGATTTGTTTAATTGATACAAATTGTGACCCGGATCTCGCAGATCTTTCAATTCCAACGAATGATGACGCTATAGCTTCAATTCGGTTAATTCTTAACAAATTAGTATTTGCAATTTGTGAGGGACGTTCTAGCTATATACGAAATCCTTAATTAATAATACTTAATTAATAATAATCAAATAAATAATTTCTTTTTTTGAATTCCCGAGATTTATGTAATCGCTTTCTATTCCTGAATCGTATAACATAAAAATCGTTGTGTATTTTATGTGATTAGTTGTTATAAAAAAAAAATACAATTCAAGTGGGCAACTTGAAAAAGAGATGGTTGAATCAAAATAATTCCTTTTAAAATTTGATTTGTTTCAGGGGGCTATATGAATATTCTATTATGTTCCATCAGCACACTAAAAGGATTCTACGATCTATCTGGTGTGGAAGTGGGCCAACATTTCTATTGGGAAATAGGAAGTTTTAAAGTCCATGGCCAAGTACTTATTACGTCTTGGGTTGTAATTGCTATCTTATTAGGTTCAGCTATTATAGCTGTTCGAAATCCACAAACCATTCCCACTGGGAGTCAAAATTTCTTCGAGTATGTCCTTGAATTTATTCGAGACGTGAGCAAAACTCAGATTGGAGAAGAATATGGTTCGTGGGTTCCCTTTATTGGCACTATGTTTCTCTTTATTTTTGTTTCTAATTGGGCGGGGGCGCTTTTACCCTGGAAAATCATAGAGTTACCTCAGGGGGAGTTAGCCGCACCTACAAATGATATAAATACTACCGTTGCTTTAGCTTTGCTTACGTCAGTAGCATATTTCTATGCCGGTCTTACTAAAAAGGGATTAGGTTATTTTAGTAAATATATTCAACCAACTCCAATCCTTTTGCCTATTAATATTTTAGAAGATTTCACAAAACCTTTATCACTTAGTTTTCGACTTTTTGGAAATATACTAGCGGATGAATTAGTAGTTGTTGTTCTTGTTTCTTTAGTACCTTTAGTAGTTCCTATACCTGTCATGTTCCTTGGATTATTTACAAGCGGTATTCAAGCTCTTATTTTTGCAACTTTAGCTGCGGCTTATATAGGCGAATCCATGGAGGGTCATCATTGACTTTTTTTATTTAAATTTAAATGAATAAAAAACAAGATAATAGAAATAAAAATGAAATATTAAAGAAATTAAATAATAATAAATAAATATTGAAAAATAAACGAAAAAACAATTTCAAATGAATTCAATTTTTCAATTTGAAGATGGTTCGAAAAACAATTTCTTTGGTTTACGTTATGAAAGAAACGCATGTATATGTGAGATTATAATTAGTTCTATCTAAAAGATAGAACTTACTCCATTTAATGTGAATTTTGAATAAGTATTCAAATCGAATTCTTTTTTCGTCTATAATATGGGAATTGAATGAAGAAAGAGACTAAATCAACAAAAATCGCATGAAGAATTCAAAAAAGGGTTCATAACTAATAAAGATATGGAAAAACAAAAGTCGTATGAATTTACAAAAATTAGGAATTTAGGAATTACAAAATGGATATCGAAGTAGTTCTAATGATTCAATCTTCAATACTATTATACTTTAATTCGGATCTCTTAGTTCCTTCGACTTAATAAATCTTTTCGATGCAAGAATTAAGTCATAATTTTTTGGTTTATTGGATCATTAAGTATCATTAACCTTTTTTTTTTGGTATGAGGAATTTATTATGGATCCACTTATTTCTGCTGCTTCTGTTATTGCTGCTGGGTTGGCCGTCGGTCTTGCTTCTATTGGACCTGGGGTTGGCCAAGGGACTGCTGCGGGTCAAGCTGTAGAAGGTATCGCGAGACAGCCCGAGGCAGAGGGAAAAATACGAGGGACTTTATTACTTAGTCTGGCTTTTATGGAAGCTTTAACCATTTATGGATTAGTTGTAGCATTAGCGCTTTTATTTGCGAATCCTTTTGTTTAATCTTTCATCTGAATACTAAATACTCAAAAAAAATGTGTTTTTCTTACTGTTCTGGGCTTGATATTTGCTTGTGCGAATTTAAATTTATATCAAGAGTTAATTCCTACAATTACTTTTATTCGTTGGGACAATAACCATAACCATGGGAAGGAATAATTTGAGGATGAGGAATTATTATACTTATTCACTTTCTTCCTTCCCCCCTGATTTATGACTTCCCGTCTTAATCCAATAGAATTTTTTGGGGGAGAAGATAAAAAAAATCGAAAAATAGAGAATTAGTCTATCTTAAAGAGGAGATCCTATGAAAAATGTAACCGATTCTTTTCTTTCCGCGGGTCACTGGCCATCTGCTGGGAGTTTCGGGTTTAATACCGATATTTTAGCAACAAATCCAATAAATCTAAGCGTAGTGCTTGGTGTATTGATTTTTTTTGGAAAGGGAGTGTGTGCGAGTTGTTTATTTCAAGAATAGGCTGGATCCAACCAGCTGCACTTTTTTCGTTAGAACCGGGGAAAGGGCGCATGATCCCGCGAATTACTTTTGAATAAATTAATAAATCGTCTTTAAGAACCATAGCATTTCGTGATTGATTGGTAAATATACTTTGATTCTCTATTAACCAATAATATGGGATAATATGGGACCATGAATATGGTTAAAGCTAAATCGTTTGAAGTCCAGACGCAGCATGGTACTCTTTCTACTACTAGGTTAATAGTTAATAAAAAAAGTTTCGTTTCAAAAAAAAAAAGGGGGGGGTGGAAGTTATTTTCGATATAGAACACTCATGTCGATAAAAAAAC